GTAGATACTTTTACTTTTTCTCGAATCATAGTAATATGTTTTTATCAAACTCTTGAATTAATTGTTTATTTCTCTTGAAATCTCTTTCTTTAATGTTTCTTTTTAGTTTTACACACGTCTTTTTTTAGGACACCTACATCCATTATGTGGCGCATTGGATAATTCCCGTATAAAACTTACTAGTATACGACTTCTACGAATAACTCTTAATGCCGCATCTCTTCCGAGACCGGCACCTTTTAGCCTGACTTCTGCTCGTTGCATGCCTTGATCCGCTACTGTTCGAATAGCATTTACTGCCGCGGTTTGACCGGCAAATGGTGTCCCCCTTCGTGTACCCTTGAATCCACACGAACCGCCAGAGGACCAAGAAATCACCCGACCCCGTACATCTGTAACAGTTACAATGGTATTGTTGAAACTAGCTTGAACATAAATAAATCCCTTTGGTATTTTACGAGGATGCTTACGCGAACCAAGACGTCCATTTTTACGTGAACCAATTTTTGGTATAGGTTTTGCCATATTTTATTATTTTTAAAAAGAGAAGTCCGAAATATATGGATATATCCATTTCCTGTCAAAAACGGATTCTTTACTATTTTCTAACTAGGATTAAGATTCTATGTTTTCTATATGAATTGTATTCTATAATTCTATTAATATAGAATGAATATAGGATTTTAGAACTATCAAGCAATAATATTTCTTATAATACTTATAACATAGAATCTAAATTCTTCTATTTTTATGATTTTTCATATTGAATTCAATATGAATTGAATATTCATAAGATTTTTTTATTTGAATATCAATTGATTTGTGCATTCGGTACTCTCTTTATAAATAGAAAGCCCTTTTTTGTGAAAAGATTATCCTTGTCTTTGTTTATGTCTTGGATTGGAACAAATTACTATAATTCGTCCTCGCCTGCGGATCAATCGACATTTTTCACAAATTTTACGAACAGAGGCTCCTATTTTCATATTTCTTATTCCTTAACTTAATACCGAATCTATTTATTGGAAGAAAATAGGGTTTCCTTACATTTTTAACTTATAATTGTGCCCCCTAAAAAAAATGTGGAAGTTAAAAAATAGTCTAATTAATTAAGTGACTTATATACATTTTTGACTTTCCCGGTCGTATACATATAAAAGAAGAGTACGTCGAATCTTGTTGGAATGGAAACATATCCTAGAATCTTCTTTTCATTCTATTTTTTCTATAAAGGAACCTGGAAAATACCCTTAGAAGTGATTCAGTAATGAAATCTTCATGAATTTTTTTTCTATTCTAGTAAAATCCTCTTCACGCATTCACTAATGTATGAGGAGTAATATTCGAAATCTGTGTTTTCTCTCTCCATTCACAAGAATGGATAGAAGTTTTTCATAGAATTCGGATATCAGAAAAATTACCATATATAACATAAAACTTCTCCGCCGATTCTTTCTAATCGAGCCTCTCGATCGGTCATTATACCTCTAGAAGTAGAAAGAATTACAATCCCCATCCCTCCTAAAATTCTAGGAATTCGTTGATAGTTAGAATAGATTCGTAGACCAGGTGTACTGATCCGTTTTAAATTTAAAAAAGTTTTATATGATCCTTTCCTATTTCTTCTATATCGTAGAGTTAAAACTAAAAAGTATTTGTTGCTTTCCCGATGTTTTCTGACGTTTTCAACAAAACCCTCTCGTAAAAGTATTTTCACAATGTTTTCGGTGATATTAGTAAGTGGTATTTGAACTGTTCTTTTTCTATTCATGTCAGCATTGCGTATCAAGGTTATTATATCAGCGATGGTATCTTTACCCATGATAAATTAAAATGATTGTTCCTCCTTACTTTCAATATAATCAACGTGCTCCCATTTTTCTATTTTCTATTTTTTGATTCAAGAAAAGATCTAATATTGAATATGAGAATATAATAATACTCTATATATAGAAAATATTATCCTAAATAGGATTATGTAAATATATATCGAATACTCTAAAACTAAAAAAAAAATAGAATATTAGAAAATGAACTAATGAATTATTCTAAACTAGATATATAATCTCATATGGAATTCGAATTCTGAATTCTATTTTTTTTATAGAATTCAGAATTCGAATTTTTCTTTTGAATATAGATTTAATATATATATTTCATTCCTTTTTCTTTTTTTCTATCTATTCTTATTTGTATTTCTTTTTTGAAATATTAATTAATCTATTTCATTTAATTAATTTCATTCATAAATGATATATCCATATCACGATCTTGTATTATAATACCTCAGGTGCTAATGAAACTATTTTAGTGAAATTGAACTGTCTCAATTCTCGGGCTATTGCGCAAAAAATTCGAGTTCCTTTTGGATTTCCTTCTTTATCAATTAGAACCGCAGCATTATCATCATACTTTATTATTATACCGTTACTACGTTTGAGTTCTTTACAAGTACGTACAATGACAGCTCTGATCACTTCGGATCTTTCTAAAGGCGTATTTGGTACTGCTTTTTTGATTACAGCAACAACAATGTCACCAATATAAGCATACCGTCGATTACTAGCTCCTATGATTCGAATACACATCAATTCGCGGGCTCCGCTATTATCGGCTACATTTAAATAGGTTTGAGGTTGAATCATATCATTTTTTTTTTATGTTTCAGTCAAAAAGTTGAAGTAAAAGAAATATTCTGTGTTCAAAAAAAAAGAAAATCACAATTGCAATTTTTTTCATACGAAAGACCTCTTTCCTTTCGTTCTAATGATTATTCTGAAAGAATGAATTGAGTTCGTATAGGCATTTTGGAAGCTGCTATTGAAATAGCCTTTCTAGCTATATTTTCTGGGACCCCGCCCATTTCATAAAGTATTTTGCCGGGTTTAACGACAGCTACCCAATATTCGGGAGATCCTTTTCCCGAACCCATACGCGTTTCGGTAGGTCTTACTGTAACAGGTTTGTCTGGAAATATCCGTACCCATATTTGTCCACCCCGACGGACATTTCGTGACATTGCCCGCCGCCCCGCTTCTATTTGTCTAGATGTGATCCAAGCGGGCTCAAGTGCCTGAAGAGCAAATTTTCCGAAGCAAATAGTATTACCTCGATAGGCTCTTCCTTTCATTCTTCCTCGATGTTGTTTACGGAATCTGGTTCTTTGGGGGTTATAGTTGATGGTTGTTTCTCAATTCCATCTCTATTACAGAACCGTACATGAGATTTTCACCTCATACGGCTCCTCGCGAATGAATCCATTCAAAAATATTTAACCGATAAAAGAATATACAATATACAATATACAATAAGATACATATGTTTAAGAAAACAAAAATAGAAGACAATTGCGGCATTTTTTGACATTTCATAGAATCTATTGATCTATTCGAAATTTGTATACCTTGCTTTGATATATAACGAAATATGTATTCTTAGTTGTTTTGGTATAAGGTTCTAACGAATCTCTATTTGTCTTTTCTTTTTATTATCAATAATATCGGATTGGCAAAAATTTCTAAATTCCAAAAAATCGAAAATTTCGCGGGCGAATATTTACTCTTTCATTATCAATTTCAGATGTAATGTAGGGTTAGCCCACAACTCTTCAAAAAACAATGAATTGGTTCTTAGTTCCTTCCGCCATCCCACCTAATGAATCATTAAGATTTGTTTTTAATTTTTAAAAAATCTTAGGTATTCGCAGGTTCCGTCGTTCCCATCGCTTTTAGATTTATGGTTAGGTCTGAATTCTACAATGGAGCCTCTGTAATAAGAGTAATAAGATTTCATTTTTATAAGATTTTCTTATTCTTATTTATTTTATTCTTTTTTGTTGAATCAACCTTCTCAGTTTTATTGATTCGCGGCTCTTGATTCGTTTCTTCTAGGAATAGATTCATCCATATATGGATGAATCTTGAATATGGATGCTTTATTACACTACCTTTTATGAGATGACCCATAGACCTTTACATATTAGAATTCTATATCATTGATATCTTTTTTTCTCTCTTTCTTTCACCCCTTCATTTATCTGTATATTCTTATTGCTTCACAACTCATAATCAGATTCGTTTTTATTTCTTTTTTATTAAATATTTGATTTAAGTCGCTATAATTATATCAACACATATATCTTTATTTCGATTTTTTATTTTGACCGGTTCTTTATATCCAGATAATGCGAAGCGATGAGTAGGTTATTAGTTCTTTATTAATAAATTCGTAGAATTTATTAATAAAGAACTACTCTAAAAAAAACCAACGAGTCGCACACTAAGCATAGCAATTCCTTCACTATAAAATGATTAATCAAATTTTTTATTCAATCTTTTAAAATTTGTCATTGATTCTTTTGGAATAAGAATGTAGTAAGAATTCTTCATTTTTTTTATCGAAAGATGGAACGTTAAAGATAAGGAAAAGTTTCTTATTCTTTGTTTAGAAATATCCAAACTTTGATCCCTAATACCCCAAAAATAGTTCGAACTGGATAGGAACAATAATCAATTTTAGCTCGAATGGTTTGTAAAGGAACGCTACCTTCTTCGATCCGTTCGACACGTGCAATTTCTTTTCCGTCGATACGTCCCGCAATTTGTACTTTAACTCCTTTTGTACCTGCCTGTTCAGCTAATTCAATAGCCTTTTTGATTGCTTTACGAAACGAAATCCTATTCTTTATTTGTCCGGCTATAAATTCTGCAAGAATATTAGGGTCTCTATAAGCATTTGGAATTCTTGTAATTGCAATGTTGAGTTTTCGGTTCACACAATTCAGTTTTTTTTGCACATTCGTCTGTAATTCTTCGATTCCTTGAGGCTCACCCTCTATTAATAACTTTGGAAGTCCCATATAGATTATGACTTTAATCAAATCGCCTCTTTTTTTAATCTTTATCCGTCCAATTCCCTCGACACCAGAGGATATTCTTATCGTTTTTTGGATATAATTCTTGATACAATCTCGTATTATTTTATCTTCTTTTAGATTCTCG